TCTTATTTACTTTGATTCCGATAAACTAACTACTTGTTTGCTACAAATAAAAAAATGGAACTTAGTGCGCTCTACTTGATTGAATTGGAATTCAAAGGAAAGAAGGCGTGGAGCTTAAATAACTCACTCAGAACGCTTTTTAAAGGATTACGTGGTACGATTAGGTCGAATAAGCCCTTCTGGAATAAATATTCAGCCGCTTGTGAACCTTCGGGTACTGTTTTATTCAATGTTTGTTCAATTACTCTTTTACCCGCAAATGCAATGTAGGAATTGGGTTCGGCAATAATGATATCTCCCAACATACCAAAACTAGCTGTTACCCCACCAGTAGTAGGAGATGTAAGGATTGATACATAAAATAACTTTTTATTTGATTGATAATCATATAAGGCAGACGATATTTTAGCCATTTGCATCAAGCTCAAACTTCCTTCTTGCATGCGCGCCCCTCCCGAAGCGCACACTATAATAAGAGGTAGAAATTGATTGGTAGCATACTCAATCAAACGGGTGATTTTCTCCCCGACTACGGATCCCATACTACCCCCCATAAACTGAAAATCCATAACCCCAATTGCTACGGGAATACCATTTAGTTGACCTACGCCTGTTTGAACAGCCTCAGTTAATCCTGTCTTTCTTTGATAAGAATCAATACGATCTTTATAAGGCTCCTCCTCCGAATGAAATCCAATGGGATCCAGAGAGACCATGTCTTCATCCATAGGATCCCAAGTACCGGGATCGATCGAAAGTTCGATTCTTTCTGAACTACTCATTTTCAAATGATATCCACATTGTTCACAAATATTCATTTTTGATTTCAAAAATTTCTTATAATTTAATCCATAACAATTTTCGCATTGAACCCACAAATGCCTGTATTTTTGAGTTGCATCGAGATCATTAGACCTTTCTCTTAGAGTTAAATCGCTACTCTTCGCGCGGGTTCGTATACTGGACCTCCCGTTTTCACTACCTGTTCTACGTTTATCAAAAACGCACCTAGAAATGTAACTGTCACTACTATCACTTACAATGGACGTATCAATACAGATTTGAGACTGAAGATAACTGTCAATGCAACTAGTAATGTTATTATTCCAACTAGAGTGAGTATCATACATGTAACGATTGTATAAGGAATCTTCACTCGTGGATCCATTATTCATAGAACTAGAATTGCGATAACTAGAAAAAGAACTTTCTAGTTCACTCAGAAAAGAATGATCCTTGTCAATCTCAAAAATCTGATTTTCAATATCAAAATAGATAGAATAACTGTCTCCATTACTATCCCTAACTAAAAAAGTATCATCAGAGATGAAATTCCAAATGTCTTTGACGCCAAATAAATGATCGACATTACTGTAACTAGAATTGTCACGACCCCTCCAACTATGAATGTTTTTAGCCCTACCTTTTCTATTCGGATCTTCACTTTCACTAGTATTTTCAATAAGACCAAGATTGTCCGTTGATTTCTTTATCCCATACCTGCGTTCTAACTCCTTCTTAAACATCATCGAATTAAACCACCATCTTTCCATAGAGTTTTCTTGCCCCCTATTTGCATAAAAATACAATAGATGAATAGTCATTCGATCCACAATTCTTTATTTTTATTTGAAAATCTTATTTCCTATTAGACTAAACATAGAAATTAAATCACTTCTAATAAGAAGTGTGAAAAAGGATTCTCTTTTTGTGGGAATCCGGGGGTAAGACTTCACTATATATGAATATGATGGAATCCCTTTTCATTCTAACTATAATGATAAAAGGCGGTTTTTCCTAGTATCTTCGCATCGAACAAAAAAAAAGAAATATTTGTTCTCTCCTAGAAAGAATTTTTTCGTAAAATCTCGTCTAATAACTAACTAATAAATTAAGGTTCTATTCCAACACGGAACGAAAAAGACAATATACAGAATGCGTCGAAAGATTTGTGATACTTCGCTTGATTCAGGGAAACTACAGGATATATAAAGAATATACCAATCCTAAGGATCCATAGGTTTAATTGTGGATCCAAGACAACAATAGAAAGATTTGAGTCTTAGATTTTCTATTTCAAATCTTGTATATCTAGAGATATATGTATTTATTCAAAATACATGCAATAGAATCTTTGTATTCGGCTCAATCCTTTTAGTAAAAGATTGGGCCGAGTTTAATTGTAATTCAATTAAGAGAACGGAGAGTAATTACTTGTTATCTTACTTATCCAAAGTATCCATTGCTGCAAACTCAAATTTGATCTCTTTCCATACCTCACAAGCGGCAGCTAGTTCAGGACTCCATTTGCAAGCCTCACGGATAATTGTATTACCCTCAGCAGCAAGATCACGTCCTTCATTACGAGCTTGCACACATGCCTCTAGAGCTACTCGGTTAGCTACGGCACCTGGCGCATTACCCCAAGGGTGTCCTAAAGTTCCTCCACCGAACTGTAGTACGGAATCATCCCCAAAGATCTCGGTCAGAGCAGGCATAT